CGTATTATTTAGTTCCTTTTGTATTCCACAACAAAAATCCAAAAAATAGAGCTATTTCTGAATACTATGACTGGACTTTTATGAAAAAAAAAAGCCCCTTATCGGATTTGAACCGATGACTTACGCCTTACCATGGCGTTACTCTACCACTGAGTTAAAAGGGCTTATTTGATTTAATTCCCGAACTAGTCACTAGGTAGATAAAATTTCTATATCCACATTATATATATATATAAGTATATGCAGTAGACCTATAGTGGCCAGTGGCTGTTTTTAAAATAATAAAATAATCAACTGGATTTACCTAGTAAGCCTAGGGTAAAATGAGGTGTTTCACGACCGGCCCTAATTTCTTTTATTGAGATGATCTCTATCAAAATAAAATTCACTTGATTTATACATAACAGACATGTACACTTGCCAATTTGACATAAAAAAATTTCAATAGATTTCATCAAATAATGTGATAAAGAGATTATATTGGACTAAAGTCTTCGATCAAATTTTGATAACTTCTTGATCCCGCTTACTAGATATATTTTAGTAGATTTATATAGAGAATGTCGATTCTAATGAACCATTCATGAATGACGAATCCAAAACAAAAATTCTATCCAATCAATTCTGAAAAACAGAAAGATCCCTCAGATCTAATCATTCCGTTATATTGACAATTTCAAAAAACTGATCATACTATGATGATAGTATGAGGGCGGTTGGGCAAGTCGGCCCCCATCGTCTAGCGGTTTAGGACATCTCTCTTTCAAGGAGGCAGCGGGGATTCGAATTCCCCTGGGGGTAGGGTACTACGAAAGGAAGTTGATCATGGATTACCAATAAGCCTCAAATTGATTCTTCCTGGGTCGATGCCCGAGTGGTTAATGGGGACGGACTGTAAATTCGTTGGCAATATGTCTACGCTGGTTCAAATCCAGCTCGGCCCAATAATTTGCCAATCTACCACGGGATCCCTTATCCTTTAGAAATACCCCACGCGAAGAAAAAAAAGAAATTAATCAAATTTTCTGCTAGATCCCTTATTTCCCTGGGATTGTAGTTCAATTGGTCAGAGCACCGCCCTGTCAAGGCGGAAGCTGCGGGTTCGAGCCCCGCCAGTCCCGACGGATCCAATATCCAATAAATGCATCAATTCATTTTTCCCTTTACTATGAACTAGTAAAGAACTAGTAAAGGGTGTCGGGGGGCATAGTTTCATTTCCATTTCTTTCCTATTTTTCCATTTTTTTTTTATTTTTAGAGTACATCAAAGAAATCCCCACCCCCAAAAAGTTCATTTGATGAATATTAGATCTTTTGTACGGCCTCATCTTTATCAAAACTCTTTATCTTCCAAAAAATCACAGTAAAAAGGGGAGTTTAGAACTTAACTCTTTTTTTTCCATTTCGCTTTTATTGTTTGTTTATGTTTAGGTTTGTAACTATGTGACTAATCGAAGTGGAAAGGCAATCTGATGATCCTTCATCAGATGATTGTACAAGGAAGGCACAAGGTAGGTGAAAAAAATAAGGAAATGGAGAATAAATAACTAAAAGAATTTTGGATTGATTGAGTCAGGAATCCTAATTTGGATTGGTATGGATAAAAGAATTTACTATGTTATACTATTCAAGTCTCGACGACGAATTGATTTGATAGATCAGATATTGTTATTCATGATATTGATCCGATTCAATAGCATCGAGAGATAATTCAGTCATTGAATTTACAGACAAAAGATTTTTCATCTCTAGGGGATTAAATCCCGAGTTATTGCGAAGTAAAAAACCGATGAGATTATGGAAGTAAATATTCTTGCATTTATTGCTACTGCATTATTCATTCTAGTTCCTACCGCTTTTCTACTTATCATTTACGTAAAAACAGTCAGTCAAAATGATTAATTCAATTGAATTTCAAAATTCATTTGAATGAAACTTTCCTTCTGAGTTCTTATCAAGAATTTGCGAAGTCAAATTAAAAGGATTCCAATTTTTCGTTTTAACTTAAATGAAATGAGCGGACTAGAATCGGAAGTATTCTAAGTATGTATGGTAAGAAAGAAATAGATGAATCTTTATTACCATACATACTATCTATCTCGTAGTCTATAAGGGTGTAATTTAGAATAACTTAAGTTTCTGTAGATCAACCTAGAATATTCTTTTCATCTCTATATGTATATGAATTCCATATATTGTATGGAATTGACATAACACCCAATTTGCTATATCTATATTGTTCCGATCAATCTGAAATAATCTTATCTTAGGATTCTAATTCCTTTACTTTTACTAATAAGTTTTACTAATAAGTAAGAGTAAACCTAACCGATTTTTAACGCCCGAAACATGATATGAAATAAATCGATAAAGCATAAATAGTCTTTCTAAAATTAGAAACCAAGCGAAAAATGCCCAATATGTGACTCACCCAAGACAAGATCTTATTGTTGCATAGTCTTTCGTTAGACAACCACTATCTCTATCTCATTTCTCATAGAAAGTGCGTATACACTTAACAAAACGACTTTTTCGTTGAACAGTAAAGAGAGAAAGAAATCAAAAAAGGGTCCGGTCTTCCTCAGTATCTATCTAGAAAGATAGTAAGAGCCCATTCCGTTGATTGCAATGGCAAATTTCGGAAGAATTTTTGGTTGTAATAAATTTATAACCCTCTCGATCCCCTTCTTGTCGAAATAGAAACACAGGAGTCGCTGCAATATTTCTTTGATTGAAAGAATATGATTCATATCATAGATTACTCCATTGGACTTCAACGGTATTCGAAATCGAGAGATTTTTATTTGAAATAGTTCAAAGCGTGTCGCAGAACGATCTATAAAACAATTGATACGGTTTGATTCCTCAACTCAATTAAATTAGTAGTACTTCTAGAGCCCACTTCTTCCCCACACTACGAGTGAAAGGGAAAATGTAAACACTACCATTAAAGCAGCCCAAGCGAGACTTACTATATCCATGTGAATTATGTCCCCTATCTCTATAAATACAAAGGTATTATTCAATTATTCCTCACTAATAATAGTGGAATCAATGGCGGAGAGTCAAAAAAGGATTCTGACTGAACACCGTTGATAAACCAATCCAACAAATCAATTATGATTTCTAATCGGGAAAGATTAAATACAAGAAAAAAAATACGTAGTAACATCCCAAAAGAATGGCAATATGGAACAATTAACAATAAGAATAATAAGGCCTATTCTTTTTTTATTTTCTTGACCTTGAAAAATAGAAAAAAATCACTATCTATTACGGACCTCTATTTCTACATTTGATATAATTGGTACCCCTTTTCCCAATTATCGCTGTGAAACTGGGGGTTTTCCTAGGGGTTGCCGAAAAGAAAGTCTGTCTTTTTCTTCCTTTTTCTAGAAGGGTCAATTATCCATTTAATCTAATATTGATTAGATACCTGAACGCTCAGAGATTATCGCGAGTCCGTCGGATATAAAGCAACTTCCGCCCCTTTCCAAAACTATTAATTGAATAAGATTGGAGAGCCTGATAGGAAATCTGATTCAATTAATAGTCATTAGACACTCCCTTAGTAATAGAAGGTAGTCGTGAAGTCTTGATAGCCCCTCTACCGATCTACCGAATATTTCCTTGAATACTAGATGCGAAAGAGGATTCACAAGCTTTTTTTTAGAAAACCTTCAGACCACATGTTTACAATTCTCAACATTTTGTTTCCTCTGCTTCTACTAGGGAAGAATTCTGCGAGTTAGATCAGCAGAACAGAAGAGAAGAAGAGAGTTCGAGTTTTTTGTTGATCAGGCGACACCCGGATTTGAACTGGGGAAAAAGGATTTGCAGTCCCCCGCCTTACCACTCGGCCATGCCGCCAAAATGATCCAAAATGGAAGAAAATTTTCCCGGCTTTTGGATTTGATCCATCCCCTGATTGATTGGATAGTATCTGAAACTCCACAATGCTAAAAACATTCTCTCGATTTTCTATTCAAAAATAAAATGTGAATTTTCAGTCGACAGATTTGAACCATTAACTATTTACTTACTTGGAATTCATGAACGATTCTGGGATTTGAATCTCAAATTGTGTTTTCCTAATGACATAAGAAAATACAAATTGAGACAGAACTAATCAGTATTAATTTTTTTCAATCAAAAAATCCTTCTCAATTTCAATTATAACAAAACATATGAGTATATGTAAACCCCAGAACATAAATTGTTACACATATATCTATTTTTTAGTAGATATGTTGTCGATCGGGAATTATCATCAAATTTTCTTACTTCACTTCAATTTTGGATTGAATAGAACTTTTCATAAAGCACGACCTCGGCTGTCCCGAATAGGACCGGCACTAAAAGAGAAGTCGGATATTCTAACTATCTGCCTACTTGTTTAATAAATGCACCCCTTGTTATACACTTCAAATCATATTGTACTCAAAAAAAATAAGTTAAAGTACAAATATCTCGCTTCTCTGAGAATCGTTGTTTTTTTGAACAACGAAATCCCTAACATAAAGGCGGTTAAGTGCTAAAAAATGGATTCTATAGTGTTTCTCATTTTTGTGTCTTTATCTCCCCAATACCGAATCCTTTTATTTTTTCTCAAATTCAAATATGTAACCAAATATGTAATATTCTATCAAATATGTAATATCATAATAATGGTATAATTAAAATCATTTGATTTTAGTTTTGCTATTCGATAGCAAATCCTATGACTTTAATAAGTCTAAGTTACAGAATTCTGTTTCTAGGACTGTTTTCTAAATTCCTTTCCATTTAGATCTATTGTAACTTCCAATTTAGTAGAAAATTCAATTTTAAGTAGAAAATTCTCTTTATTCCTCGTAGTTCATACATTTTATTCCAAATATGGAGTTGGGTAAAATTTCATGTAATTCAGTAAACAGAATAGAAATTCCATCAGTGCTAGATCGTCGATCTAATTCAATGAAGAATGTACTTACTAAGTGGGATTTTTTGATAAATGGGAA